TCGATATTGAATCAATTGAACGCACTTCTAACACCTGTTCCACTTTTGGAAGACCTTGCGTTATATCACCAGATCTTGATTTTTCATATATAAATGTAACTAATGTATCGCCTTCGTAAAGGATTTCCCCATAATGTCCATGAACAGTTGCTCCTGGAGTAGCCAAATAAGGCTTAGCTGATCGTATTACCACAGAGTCAACTTGAACAATTATAACTTGACCCGATTTTAAATGCGGTCCTTTTTTGGCTATACATACATTTTCACAAAGAAACTGCCCAAGACTAACGATTGGAGATGTCTCTTCACAATAATTGTAATGGAGAAAATACCAATTCAAATGGAATGGATTCAAAATGATGTTACTGCATGAATAGGGATTATAAATTTGACCATTTTCATCCAGTAAATAATATTTAAGTATTTGAAGAATCTGTTTGAAATTGTCAAGTTGCAAATAGTTAGTTACCAAGATCTGATTATGGGTTATTAAATGGGAAAATAAATCAAGATTATAAATTGGAAAACCTGTTCCTAACGGGCCCAATGAATTCCTAATTGGAATTAGGGGGTTCTTTTTGATTGATTCTTTTATCACATTGGGAGATTTTACATCGTTGAATGGGCCTATTCGAAAACAATTGGATGATGACAAAATTATCAAAGATTGAGATTCCTTATTTCGATTCAACAACGCATGGATAGTTCCTTGATTTGGATTAAGGGATTCTTTAATCCTTGCCTTGGAATAGGAATACATGGAAGAAAATGGATTGACATTAGCGCGATCTGATCCATTCTCAGAGATCAATCCTGAACCCGACAGATCGTTCCTTTTTCCGGTATAAGAAATAGGTGACTTAGCTAAGTCGATTCTTAGAAAATATCTAAGCAAACCATTTGTCTTTATTTCAACAAAGGAAGCACAGGCCTTTTCGATTTTTTTGTCTTGGTCCCAATTCAACACTAAAGAAGTCCGAACTAATTGAATACTTGTGTCCCAAATTTCAAGAATTGGGTCGTAATAAAGGATATAATTGACAACTCGAAGTTGTAGATTATCACTTTCCTGCAAGAGATCCGGCGGGAAAAGTCTTCCTAAATTTATACCATCCGTTTTTTTATATGGGACTACAGGTTGAACCAAAACAAAATACTTTTTTTCATACCTGGAAAGTTTCATTCGTTGGATATAGAGCCAATTTTTCAATTTTTTGTATTCTTTGGAATTTGGTTTTCCCCCTCCTGGCGGTATCAATCGGAATGCCTTATTTGTCTTTCCAGGAAAATGGATATCTCCAGAAAAGATTATCAGTTTCATTTTTTCTGCTTTTTTCTTCACTCGGACCAATCCGCCTACCCGACTTCTTCTATTGAAAGTGATTTGTGTATCTGCCCCAATAATACTATTGTGCCGTACCATTATAGAAGAAGATTCGGCCAAAATGTGGACTTCCACGGGAATAAAAAAAAATGGATTTACTTCCTTTTGGTATTTTGGCCAAAATACCTTGACTCCTCGATACTCAATCAAATCCTCTTCGTTGACGATTGAATTTAGTTCTCTAGTCTCATATTTAGTAAGTCCCGAGCTCTTTCTTATATATCGAGGATCATCGAAATAAGCAAGAATACTATTTCTACGGAGAATACCATTTCTGGGGATTTCCATTGAGATACCTGAAGAGGGTATTAGTTGGTTCTCGCCTTCTTGAATCGATTCGAGTGGGATGATGAATCTATTTCTTCGCCTCTTTGCCAATAAATCAGAATTACCGTCGAGAATGGCCGGATATCTGAGATTACAACGACCCGTACATGTCATTCGATTCAGTTCTGAATAATCAGGAATCCTATCTCCTTTTTGATTTTTACCAGAAAAATACGAACTAAAAAATTTGTGTCTCACTTGATTATTAGTTACTGAGGGGTTAGCAATATATCTTGGCTTGACAGAAAGAGAATAAGCGTTCATTTGATCTTGATCCTTGTGGATCGAACAAGGGCCTAGACTGTATCTCCAGGGCTCCCCTAATAATATCCATAAATGACTTGTTTTTGGTAAGAGATGAATATTACCATATGTAAATTCAGGTGCATGATACACATCAGTATTCCAGTGCATTTCGCCTTCTGAGTCAGAATAAATATGTTTTCGAACCTTCTCTTTCAAATTCAAAGTGGATGTTCTCGCGCGAATCTCAGCAATCACTTGTTCTGATTCTACATATTGATCGTTTTGAACTAAAAGAAAACTTTTGGGCGGAATACACACATTGTGTATAATATCTTCACTCTCAATAGTTACATACAAGTCTCTAGAACATAGAAAAGCAGGATGTCCATGACGTGTACGTGTCGGATGAACCAAATCCTCGTTGAATTTTATTTTTCCATTAGAAGGGGCTCGCACATGTTCTGCAGTACCCCCTGTAAATACTCCGCCGGTATGAAAAGTTCTTAATGTTAATTGAGTGCCCGGTTCTCCAATAGATTGACCTGCAATAATACCTACGGCTTCTCCCAATTCGACCAGGTCGTCATGAGCTGGACTCCGGCCATAACATAATTGACAAATCCAAGATGTACTCCTACAAGTAAAGGGGGTTCGAATAGAGATTGGTTGTGCTCTAAAAGTTATGAATCTACTGACAAGTCCAACCCCAATATCTTGATTTCTAGTAGCAATACATCGCGAACCTATATATATATCATCTGCTAATACACGGCCAATTAATGTTTGGATAAAAATCCTGTCCGCCATCATTCCATTTCGAGGACTTACAGAAATACCTCGAACGGTGCCACAATCTGTTCGACGTACAACAATGTGTTGAACTACTTCAACAAGTCTGCGCGTTAGATATCCTGCATCTGATGTTCGGATAGCGGTATCCACAACCCCTTTACGGGCTCCGTAGCAAGAAATAATGTATTCTGTTAAAGACAGTCCTTCGCGTAAATTGCTTTGAATGGGTAAATCAATCATTTGCCCTTGGGGATCCGACATTAATCCTCTCATACCTACTAATTGATGTACCTGAGATGCATTTCCTCTGGCTCCCGAAAAAGACATTATATGGACTGGATTAAAAGGATCGGTCATCCGAAAATTAGGATTCATTTCTTGTCGCAAATATTCACTTGTGGCATACCATATTTCGATCGATTGACGTAATTTTTCTACCGCGTGTACATTCCCATAATGATGGTGTTTTTCCAAAATAAAACTTTGTTGTTCAGCGTCTTGAACTAGCCATCTTTTAGAAGGTATTGTTAAAAGATCATCAATTCCTAATGAAATGGATGCGGCGGTAGCTTGTCGGAAACCCAGAGTCTTTACTTGATCCAGGATATGTGATGTATATCCTATTCCATAGTGATCAATAAATCGACTAATAAGCCGTTTCATGGCAGTTCCGTCTATCACTTTATTGTGAAAGACCTGAGTGGGCCGTTCTGCCATCAGTACCTCCATATTGCGCTGAGTAGAATTTGACAATGGGCTTGAGTCAGTGATTGGAAAACTTCCTTTTCTAGATCTTGATTCACGTAGAAATTCTGCAATTATGGTCCTAGTTAACCCGGAGAGACTCGAATTCCCGTTGGTAGCATAGAATTACAACAGCCCTGCCAAAACCCCTGTATGGCTTCTTCTATTTCTCGATAAAGGGAAATATGACCAAGAGTGGTTCGAATATATATATAAAGAATTTCTTTTTTTATACTTCGTACTATTAGATAGTGTCCATAAATCTCATAATAGGTCCCCACAGATTCATAGTGAATTTCGATGGGAGCTTCTCTTGCAACAGTAACGCGTTGATCTAGTCGCCACCGCAGCCACAAAGGACTACCTAAATTGATTCGTTTTTGCCGATAAGCTCCAATTGCATCATAGGGATTACAAAAAAAGGGTTCTTTTTTTTTTGTATACTTATAGTTATTATCTTCATTTTGATAGTTTCTACGATTACATGGATTATACCTATTTACACAAATACCCCGACGATTTCCACTCGTTAAGACATAGAGTCCACTAAGCATATCTTGAGTTGGTGCCGAAATCGGATCCCCAATAGTTGGAGACAAAAGATTCATATGAGAAAACATAAGTAAACGCGCCTCTGCTTGAGCCTCCAAAGATAAAGGCACATGAACAGCCATTTGATCCCCGTCAAAGTCTGCATTGAAGCCCTTACAAACTAATGGATGTAAACAAATAGCGCGCCCTTCCACTAAAACGGGGAGGAATGCCTGTATGCCTAATCTATGCAGAGTAGGCGCTCTATTCAGCAATACAGGATGGTCATCCAGAATTTCCTGAAGTATTTCCCATACAATCGGTTTTTTTTTCCGAATTTGACTCTTAGCAACTCCTATGTTCGAAGCAAGATGTTTTCTAATTAGGTCACGAATTACAAATGCCTGGAAAAGTTCTATTGCTATTTCGCGAGGCAATCCACATCGATGTAATGAAAGTGAAGGGCCCACGACAATCACGGACCGCCCTGAATAATCGACCCGTTTACCAAGCAGAGTCTCGCGAACTCTTCCTTCTTTGCCTTCAATTACATCTGAAAGCGACTTGTAAACTCTATTATGATCATCTCTCATTGGTTGTCCGCAAATTCCATTATCAAGAAGTGCATCCACGGCTTCTTGTAGCAATTTTTCCTGAGATATTATTAATTCTTCTGGCGTAGCTATACTTGTTGTTAATAGATCTGTAAGAGTATTATTTCGATAGATAATTCTTCTATAGATTTCATTAATATCCGAGGTCACTAGTTTATCCTCATCTATATGATAGATTGGTCTCAACTCAGGAGGAAGAACTGGTAATAGACACAAAACCATCCATTTTGGTTCTATATTTGTTCGAATAAAATGCTTAGCCAATTCCATGCGTCTAAGCAAAAAATCTTTTCTTCTTCCAACTTTTCGATCTTCCCATTCATTCCCTGTGGGTTCCTCTTCCTCCAATTCTTTCCATTCTA